GATCCAACCCGTAGGAATCAATAGAAAAGGCAAATCCCCTACGAAACACCAGATCCGGCTCGGTTATTGATAGAGTGAATAGATCCGCCATTTCTGGGAATCTCTCTTCTGATTCAAAAAAATCGTGACGTAACGCGTATCCCCCTTTGTTCCGGTCATGGAATAGATGAAAGAAATCAAAAAATGGATTTTTGTTCAAGAATGAAATCTTATTGGAGCTGTCCATATCCGGTTCATCCTTCGGAACCAGATCCGGGATGTGATATGGTTCCGAAGGATTAATTGAGACGGTATCTTGTAAATACGTAATTATCTTGAATATATCAACCATTTCTTTATTTTCCGCTCGCCTGGAAGGGACAAAAGAAACATCTTGTTTTTTCTTCAACAATTTATGATCTCTAGTGGACCTCTCAGTAGGATTCGAACCCAGATGAAGTTCTGACCATCTGTCAGAGAAAAAAGAACGAATGGATCTTGTAGGATTCCCAATAAATTCTTCGATTTCTTCCGGAAGCAGATGATTATTCATCCGCTTCTCAGGTTCCGTGAATAGCCAGGACATGGAGGAAGATCCAAAAAGGCATTTCGGGAATCGATCTGATTCTATCTCTGTTCGTTCCGTTTGAAGAAAGGAAGGATCCCAAAGAATTGATCTCTCTTTTAGTTGCTGAATCTCTGTTTGATCGATCAATGTGTGATATTCTGAATTCTCATTTATAACGGAATCGAAATGATCTCTGGATTGATCAGAAGAAGATCCTTTCCATTGGCTATAATCCGTTACTTGAACGAAAATAGACCTTGTGGAATCATATTGAATATTTGACAATACATTCCGTACCTTGCTAAAAAACCGATCCTTGTTTACCAACCACACATTGTCTAACCAAATCCAATTCTCTCTCGAGACGTTCCTCCAAAAATACGATTCGTGCTGATTCTTCCCCCAACTAACGAAGAGATCTTGGCGGAATTGCCACATATGAAATTGAGCACAATTTTGCAAAGAAATACCCCACTTGTTTCTCGAGAAGAGATGGGAAACATGCTCAATATCATTGGATTGCATAGTTGCCCCAGCTCCTTGTTGTTTGAAGAAACTCTCCCCCTGAATTGGTCTTTTTTCACGAAAAGCAGACATGAGATAACAAATCAAGTCTTTCCCTAAGATTTTGAATAGCTGTCCCGAATTCAAGTTGATTATGTTTCGTTTCTTCCTCGGAGAAAGACGATCAAAAAATTCCCAATCATGGTCCTTGCGGATCGGATCATCCGTATAGGATAAAAAAAGAAACTCCAGATATTTGCTATCTTTCTCTTTGAATGAGATCTCAATTCCAGCTACGGTTTCCTTAGATATCTGACAACTAGAATCCCTATTTTTTCCGATCCGGTTCCTCCACCACCGCGAACCCCGGTTAGATTCAGGCATGATACGCTTTTTCTTTATTGGGATAACCCAAGTACTCTCTTGCGGATCCATGAAACAACTCTCAGAAATCTTTTTCCCTTTTGGAAGATACAGGAGCGAAACAATCAACCTATTTCTATTGGAAGACCAAAAAGATTCTTCCAATGTCTCCTTTCTGGGTCCAATGGAATTCATAGGTATAGGAAGAAGCCCCATCAAATAGAGATTTTTTCTTTCGACCATCTTTCGATTGTTAATACGAGATATAAGGACCACTACTACAAGCAGTACTACACCTTTGATCGTGAAATATCGATTGCTTGTTGCACCCTGTGAATCACGTGAAAGTAGGATACTCCAAATTCGGGGGTCAAATAGTTTCATAAAACGTTCTTGGTGGAAAAAAATGTGAGTGAAAGATCCCACTGAATCGAATTTGATCCATGAATCTAAGAAATAGTGAGAATTCTTGATCTCTCTCAATATCTCTCTCAATTCGAATATCCAGGATTTGAATTGATGTCGTTTCATTGATTCCTCCTAAAGATTTCATTTCAATTGGAATTTGGTTATTCACGATGTACGATGATCCCTGTTAAGCATCCATGGCTGAATGGTTAAAGCGCCCAACTCATAATTGGCAAATTCGTAGGTTCAATTCCTGCTGGATGCACGCCAATGGGAACATTCAATAAGTCTATTGGAATTGGCTCTGTATCAATGGAATCTCATCATCCATACATAGCGAATTGGTATGGTATATTCATACCATAACATATGAACAGTAAGAACTAGAATTCTTATCGATACTGGAACTCATAGGGAAGAAAATGGATTTATGGATGGAATCAAATATGCAGTATTTACAGAAAAAAGTATTCGGTTATTGGGGAACAATCAATATACTTCTAATGTCGAATCAGGATCAACTAGGACAGAAATAAAGCATTGGGTCGAACTCTTCTTTGGTGTCAAGGTAAGAGCTATGAATAGTCATCGACTCCCGGGAAAGGGTAAAAGGATGGGACCTATTATGGGACATACAATGCATTACAGACGTATGATCATTACGCTTCAACCGGGTTATTCTATTCCACCTCTTATAGAGAAAAGAACTTAAAGCAAAAGACTTAATAACACGGCAATACATTTATACAAAACTTCTACCCCGAGCACACGCAATGGAGCCGTAGACAGTCAAGTGAAATCCAATCCACGAAATAATTTGATCTATGGACAGCATCGTTGTGGTAAAGGTCGTAATGCCAGAGGGATCATTACCGCAGGGCATAGAGGGGGAGGTCATAAGCGTCTATACCGTAAAATCGACTTTCGACGGAATGAAAAAGGGATATCTGGTAGAATCGTAACCATAGAATATGACCCTAATCGAAATGCATACATTTGTCTCATACACTATGGGGATGGTGAGAAGAGATATATTTTACATCCCAGAGGGGCTATAATTGGAGATACCATTGTTTCTGGTACAGAAGTTCCTATATCAATGGGAAATGCCCTACCTTTGAGTGCGGTTTGAACTATTGATTTACGTAATTGGAAGTAACCAATTAGGTTTACGACGAAACCTATAAATCGATCACTGATCCAATTGGAGTACCTCTACGGGATAGACCTCAACAGAAAACTGTTGAGTAACGGCAGCAAGTGATTGAGTTCAGTAGTTCCTCATAGAAAATTATTGACTCTAGAGATATGGTAATATGGAGAAGACAAAATTGTTTGAAGCGCGCACAGAACCGGAAGCGCCCCTTGTTTCAAAGAGAGGAGGACGGGTTATTCACATTTCATTTGATGGTCAGAGGCGAATTGAAAGTTAAGCAGTGATAATTAGAAAGACCCCCCGGGGAAAAATAGAGATGTCTCCTACGTTACCCGTAATATGTGCAAGTATCGACGTAATTTCATAGAGTCATCCGGTCTGAATGCTACATGAAGAACATAAGCCAGATGACGGAACGGGGAGACCTAGGATGTAGAAGATCATAACATAAGTGATTCGGCAGATTTGGATTCCTATATATCCACTCATGTGGTACTTCATCATACGATTCATATAAAATCCATCTGTCTAGATATCATCATATACATCTAGAAAGCCGTATGCTTTGGAAGAAGCTTGTACAGTTTGGGAAGGGGTTTTTATTGATAAAAAAGAAGAATCTACTTCAACCGATATGCCCTTAGGCACGGCCATACATAACATAGAAATCACACTTGGAAAGGGTGGACAATTAGCTAGAGCAGCAGGCGCTGTAGCGAAACTGATTGCAAAAGAGGGTAAATCGGCCACATTAAGATTACCATCTGGGGAGGTCCGTTTGATATCCAAAAACTGCTTAGCAACAGTCGGACAAGTGGGTAATGTTGGGGTGAACCAAAAAAGTTTGGGTAGAGCCGGATCTAAGTGTTGGCTAGGTAAGCGTCCTGTAGTAAGAGGAGTAGTTATGAACCCTGTAGACCATCCCCATGGGGGCGGTGAAGGGAGAGCCCCAATTGGTAGAAAAAAACCCACAACCCCTTGGGGTTATCCTGCGCTTGGAAGAAGAAGTAGGAAAAGGAACAAATATAGTGATAGTTTTATTCTTCGTCGCCGTAAATAGGAACATTGAAAATCGAATTTTTGGAATTGGAAATAATATGATGGGCGAACGACGGGAATTGAACCCGCGCATGGTGGATTCACAATCCACTGCCTTGATCCACTTGGCTACATCCGCCCCTTCCCTTATCTAGCTAAAGGATTTTCTCTTTTTTCCATTCATCATTATACTTCAGATTAAGATCGAGATATTGGACATAGAATGCCAATTTAAAAAATGTAAAAAAAGGAGTAATCAGCCGTGACACGTTCACTCAAAAAAAATCCTTTTGTAGCTAATCATTTATCGGGAAGAATTGAAAAACTCAACAGGAGGGAGGAGAAAGAAATCATAGTGACTTGGTCTCGGGCATCTACCATTATACCCACAATGATTGGCCATACAATCGCTATTCATAATGGAAAGGAACATTTACCTATTTATATCACAGATCGTATGGTCGGTCACAAATTGGGAGAATTTGCACCTACTCTCACTTTCGTGAGACACGCGAGAAACGATAATAAATCTCGTCGTTAGTCGTTCTACTAAGTATTCATGTGAAAAGCCTTATCTTATATCTTAAGAGTCTTTATCTTATAGTAAGAGTATAGGTATATTTATTTTCTTTTTCATAAGACTTAGACTTTTCTGACTTATCTTATACTATACTTCACCTAGGCACTTATCATTCATTGGCGGGGGAGAACTTTTATGATAAAGAACGAAAATTCGGATAGAGAAGCAAAAGTTTTAGCTCAACATATATATATGTCTGTTTTCAAAGCACGAAGAGTAATTGATCAGATTCGGGGACGTTCTTATGAGGAAACACTCATGATACTGGAACTAATGCCTTATTGGGCATCTTATCCAATTTTAAAATTAGTTTATTCTGCAGCAGCAAATGCTAGTCATAATATGGGTTTAAATGAAGCTGATTTATTTATTAGTAAAGCTGAAGTCAATAGAGGTGCTATTGTAAAAAAGTTAAAACCCCGGGCTCGAGGACGTAGTTATCTGATAAAAAAAACCACTTGTCATATAAAGATTTCTTTAAAATCTAAAATTTAGATTCCTATTTAGAAAAAAATGGATGGAAAAAGAATATAAAAATATGGGACAAAAAATAAATCCACTTGGTTTCAGACTTGGAACAACTCAAAGTCATCATTCTTTTTGGTTCGCAAAATCAAAGAATTTTTCCATGGGTCTACAAGAAGATGAAAGAATACGGAATTGTATTAAGGACTATGTAAAAAAAAATAAGAAAATATCCTCAGGTTTCGAAGGAATTGCCCATATAGTAATTCAAAAAAGAATAGATTTGATTCAGGTCATAATCTACATTGGATTTCCCAACTTATTAATAGAAGGACGTACACGGGGAGTCGAAGAATTACAGATGAATGTACAAAAAAAGTTTCATTCTGTAAACCGGAGACTCAATATTGCTATCACAAGAATTGAAAAGCCTTATGGACAACCTAATATTCTTGCAGAATATATAGCTTTACAATTAAAAAATAGAGTCTCATTTCGAAAGGCAATGAAAAAAGCTATTGAATTAACTGAACAAACGGGTACAAAAGGAATTCAAGTGCAAATTGCAGGACGTATAGACGGAAAAGAGATTGCACGTATCGAATGGATCAGAGAAGGCAGGGTTCCCTTACAAACAATTCGCGCTAAAATTGATCACTGTTCCTATACAATTAGAACTATCTATGGAGTCTTAGGCATCAAAATTTGGATATTTGTAAACCAAGAATAAGAAAATAAGAATAATGGACCTTTCTTTATCTCGCCATTCTGCTCATCGATAAAAAAGATTTCTAAACTCTTTTCTTATTTTTTTCTTAATCAAAGAAAAACAAACAATTATAATTCTATAAGGTTGAATAAAAATTTGATTTACCCTTTGATTTCATTTAGATTTTATTATAATTGCTATGCTCAGTGTGTGACTCGTTAGTTTTTTCTTTAGAGTTTAGAATTTATATTGAAAAAAAAAAAAAAGAAACAGTCTGACCCGACTATAAACTTAGTAACTATCAAAACTCAAGAAACTCAAAACTAAAAACCAACTTATTGCTTCATATTGTCGAGATCCCAAGAAACAGTCACTATATGACTGAATCGATCATATAGTTGTAGCAACTGAAATTCTTTTAATAAAAAAGAAATCTGATTATGAATTGTGAAAAAAAAGGGGGGATGTGGAAAAATGGAAGGATGATAGAAAGAGAGAATAAAGATATCAATGATATATGATTCCCATATGTATGGTTTATGAAGAATTAACCCATAAAAAAATAAAAAAGGCAGTGTTATAAAGCATCAACATCAATATATAATAAAAATAAAAAATATCTCATTACAATAGAATAAGAAATATACAAATAAAAAATAGAAACTATAGAAGAAAATAAATGAAATTAAAATAATAATCTAAATAATTTAAAAATAATTTAATCAATATGGATAATATAGTCTATTATGTAAGATATCAAAGATAGAAGAATAGATAATCTAAATAATAGAAAATAGAGAATAATTTAATTGAGCTTCGGGTTAAGAAAAACTGAGGAGATTAACTCGCAAACAAATAACAAATTTTGTTGAGAGCTCCATTGCAGAGTTCAAGCCTAAGCATTAATAGAGAAGCTATGGGAACGATGGAACCCGTGATTACCATAGGATTTTCTTGAAAACGAATCAATCCTAATGATTCATTGGGTAGGATGGCGGAATGAACCAAAAAAATATATTTATTCTGAATGGTCATGAATTGACCCTACAAATGAAGGAGGAAAGAGTCAATATTCGCCCGCGAAACCTTTCTTTATTTTTCTTTAATTTCAGAATTTCTTTTATTTTTTATTAGAAATTTTGATAAAAGAAAATAGAAATACATGTGTATATATATAATATTTATAATATTATTGAATCATTTAATTCGTGAGGAGCTGGATGAGAATAAACTCTCATGTCCGGTTTTGCAGTAGAGATGGAATTCAGAAACAACCATCAACTATAACCCCAAAAGAACCAGATTTCGTAAACAACATAGAGGTCGAATGAAGGGAATATCTTGCCGAGGCAATCAGATTTGTTTTGGCAGATACGCTCTTCAGGCACTTGAACCTTCTTGGATCACAGCTAGACAAATAGAAGCAGGGCGAAGAGCAATTACACGATATGCGCGTCGTGGTGGAAAGATATGGGTACGTATCTTTCCCGACAAACCTGTTACTGTGAGACCTACAGAAACACGTATGGGTTCGGGCAAGGGATCCCCCGAATATTGGGTATCCGTTGTTAAACCGAGCCGAATACTTTATGAAATTAGTGGAGTATCAGAAACTGTAGCCAAAGCTGCTATGAAAATAGCAGCATGCAAAATGCCTATACGAACTCAATTTGTTATTTCAGGATAGGTAAACAAAAGTAAAAGAATAAGTAGTATGGATAATGAAAAAAAACTACGGATTTCTTTATCTCTGGACAGACAATATTTCTTTTTTTTCATTATCCCTTGCATTTAAATAAGAGATTAAAATAAAAATGATATGATTCAACCTCAGACCCTTTTGAATGTAGCGGATAACAGTGGAGCTCAAGAATTGATGTGTATTCGAATCCTAGGAACTGGTAATCACCGATATGCTCATATTGGCGATGTTATTGTTGCTGTAATAAAAGAAGCAGTGCCCAACATGCCTCTAGAAAGATCAGAAATAATTAGAGCTGTGATTGTACGCACGTGTAAAGAACTCAAACGTGACAACGGCATGATAATACGATATGATGACAATGCAGCGGTTATCATTGATCAAGAAGGAAATCCAAAAGGAACTCGAATCTTTGGTGCGATTGCTCGAGAATTGCGACAGTTAAATTTTACTAAAATAGTTTCATTAGCACCCGAAGTCTTATAGATTCTTATAGATGAAAATATTCTATATCCTATCTATATTCTATATATAGAATATAGAATATTCAAATATCTGAAATAGATCTGATTAATAGATTGTGTCTCATGTATATACTTTAAATTTCTAATAAATTTTAATAATGAAATAATAAAAAATAAAACAAAAAAGAAGCATGTTGATTATATAAAAATTAGAAGGCACCAATAACTATAGTTCATCATGGGTAGGGACATTATTGCCGATATAATAACTTCTATAAGAAATACTGACATAGATCAAAAAGGAAGAGTTCAAATAGTATCTACTAATATCACTAAAAACATTGTGAAAATACTTTTACGAGAAGGTTTTATTGAAAACGTTCGAAAACATCAAGAAAGTCAAAAAAATTTCTTGGTTTCAACCTTACGACATAGAAAGACTAGGAAAGGGAATAAAATAAAATTAAAGCGTATCAGCCGACCCGGTCTACGAATCTATTCCAACTATCAACAAATTCCTAAAATTTTAGGTGGAATGGGAATTGTAATTATTTCTACTTCTCGAGGTATAATGACAGATCGAGAAGCTCGACTAGAAAAAATTGGAGGAGAAATTTTGTGTTATATATGGTGATTCTACTGAGGTACCCTAATTTTCTCTTGAACTTACTATTTGTAAAAGAGAGAGGAGAAGTGAATTATAGAACTCTTCCTCTATTAGTTAATACTTAAAGGGGGTTCCCTGGAATGAAAGAACAAAAATTGATTCATGAGGGTTTAATTACTGAATCACTTCCCAACGGTATGTTCCGAGTTCAATTAGATAATGAAGATCTAATTCTAGGTTATATTTCAGGGAGAATCCGACGCAGTTTTATACGTATACTACCCGGAGATAGAGTCAAAATCGAAATGAGTCGTTATGATTCAACCAGGGGACGTATAATTTATAGACTTCGCAAAAAAGATTTGAACGATTAGATCATTCTTTGAAACATACTTTTCGTAGGGATATAATTTGAAGTTCAAAAATGCAATAAACTAATTTCTGTTTCCAAAAAAATAGATTCAGAATGAAAATAAGGAATGATAAATATGAAAATAAGGGCTTCTGTTCGTAAAATTTGTGAAAAATGTCGTTTGATTCGTAGGCGGGGGCGAATTATAGTCATTTGTTCCAATCTGAGACATAAACAGAGACAGGGGTAATCCTTCTCAAGTTCTAAATCAAGAACTTTTTAAAAGAAAAACCCATGTACATGTAAAAAGAAAGGATTCATTTTTATATTAAATAGCTATCCCCGTATCTTTCTGATTCTTCTTTCTTTTTATTTTATTCTTATGAATATGATCTAAATATGATCTAATAAAATATGACAAAACCTATAGCAAAAATTGGTTTACGTAAGAATGCACGTATTGGTTCAAAAAAGAATGAACGTAGAATACCAAAAGGAGTTATTCATGTTCAAGCGAGTTTCAACAATACTATTGTAACTGTTACAGATGTACGAGGTCGGGTGGTTTCTTGGGCTTCCGCAGGTACTTCTGGATTCAGAGGTACAAGAAAAGGAACACCTTATGCTGCTCAAGCCGCGGCATTTAATGCTATTCGTACATTAGTTGATCAGGGTATGCAACGAGCAGAAGTTATGATAAAGGGTCCAGGTCTCGGAAGAGATGCGGCATTACGAGCCATTCGGAGAAATGGGATGCTATTAAGTTTCGTACGTGATGTAACACCCATGCCGCATAATGGATGTCGCCCCCCTAAAAAAAGACGTGTGTAGAAATAATAATTCAAGAGATTCCAAGAGAAATAAATGATTCAATGATCTGATCCAATAATCATAAATAAAAGAAAAATAATAGTATGGTTCGAGAAGAAGTAGCAGGATCCACTCGAACAGTAAAGTGGAAATGTGTTGAATCAAGAGTAGACAGCAAGCGTCTTTATTATGGTCGTTTTGTTCTGTCCCCGCTTATGAAAGGTCAAGCCGATACCATAGGTATTGCCATGCGAAGGGCTTTACTTGGAGAAATAGAAGGAACATGTATCACACGTGCAACATCTGAAAATGTTCTGCATGAATATTCTACGATAGCGGGTATTGAAGAATCAGTACATGATATTTTAATAAATTTGAAAGAGATTGTATTGAAAAGTAATCTATATGGAGTTAGGGACGCATCCATTTGCATCAGGGGACCTAAATACATAACAGCTCAAGATATTATCTCACCACCTTCTGTACAAATAGTTGACACGACACAGCATATAGCTAACCTGACAGAACCAATTGATTTGTTTATTGAATTACAAATCAAGAGAGGTCGTGGATATCATATGAAATCCACAAATGAATCTCACGATGGAAGTTATCCTATAGATATTGTATCTATGCCTGTTCGAAATGCAAATCATAGTATTCATTCTTATGGGAATGGGAATGAAAAACAAGAGATACTCTTTCTAGAAATATGGACGAATGGAAGTTTAACTCCTAAAGAAGCACTTTATGAAGCTTCTCGTAATTTGATTGATTTATTGATTCCTTTTCTACATGCAGAGGAAGAGTACATGAATTTAGAGGAAAATGAAAACAGATGGAATCTACCCTTTTTTTCCTTTCAAAACAGATTCACTAATCTCAAGAAAAACAAAAAAGGAATTCCATTGACATGTATTTTTATTGACCAATCAGAATTGTCTTCCAGGACCTATAATTGTCTCAAAAGGTCCAATATACATACATTATTGGACCTTTTGAATCACAGTCAAGAAGATCTTATGAAAATGGAATATTTTCGCATAGAAGATATAAAACAGATATTGGGCACTCTACAGAAGCATTTTGCAATCAATTTACCTAAGAAAAAGTTTTCATTTTAAATCCATTGGAATTTTTGAGTTTTTAGAATGAGAAATAAAATAAAAAATAATAGAATAAGTTTTGAATCTCCGACACGGTCCATATATTTGCAGAATAGATACATAATAAGATTAATGTATCTAGGGAAGATCCAGAAGAGGATCTTCCTTAGATACCTATGTCGTGTTATTTAACTTTGAAAAAGACCTAAAGTGAGGGATTTCTCGATAGGTAAAGTTGCTCCAATACCTAACCAAAGAGCTACTGCGGTACCGATCAAAAATACTGTTGTAGCTACTGGACGACGAAATGGATTTTGAAATTTATTGACATTCTCCAAAAAAGGTACTGTCAATAATCCTATTGGTACTGAAACCATTAAAAGAACACCCAATAATTTATTGGGCACTGTGCGAAGTATTTGAAATACGGGAAAGAAGTACCATTCGGGTAATATTTCCAACGGAGTTGCAAACGGATCCGCCGGTTCACCTATCATTGACGGCTCTAGAACTGCTAAACCCACACTACATGCAATAGTGCCTAGGATTACTACTGGAAAAATATATAAAAGGTCATTGGGCCATGCGGGTTCTCCATAATAATTATGTCCCATCCCTTTAGCCAATTTAGCTCTTAATACAGGATCATTCAAATCAGGTTTCTTTGTTATTTGGATAGGTTAACTCTTGTGGATCCATCCCCCAAAAGAACCGGACATGATAATTTTTTATCATCCGGCTCGAGCAAGAATCAAAAGAATCACAGAAATAGATCCATAGAAGACCTATATTTTATACATATCTACATATATAATGTAGAATGACTCTATGTAATAAACTATTTATCAAATTCCATTTCCCCGAGTTTCAACGATTCATTATTCATTGCAAATAATTCAGTTCTGGCAACAGGGAAATGCTCAATATCCAAGTCGGCTTACAAATTTGATCATGATCAAGTGCTTTTTGGATTGTCTCATATCTTTTGGTTAGTATTTATCCTCACAACATCTCGATTGTATTACATAAATAAAATACAAAGTTTTTACTTGTTACTAATAAAGTATAGCCCCTGTTCTTCCTTAGATCCCTTATTTAACTCCGATAGTATAATAGATCAGGGTCGATGCAAAGGAAATGAATGCACCTACATACTATAAAAAATTTACTAAGATTACTATCCAATTAATACGAAATACTAAGACTATCAATTAGTTATATAATTATAATAAATTTATTAAAAAAAAAAAAAATAAAACAAAGTAAATAAATAGAACATTGGATCATTCCACATCACTTATTCTAGGGATCTTACGGAGCCTGTTCATGTATGACATGATTCGGGTATGATCATAGAAAATATTCTCCTCAAGTTAAAACCGGCCTATCCTATGCTACATAAAGGGACTGACATGATGGTTGGATGTGGAGACACGTTGGGTTGTGAATTCCAACTTGGCGGATAAAATCATATATCTGCATGGACCAATCAATAGTTCAAGTCACACACTCCCATAATCCATCCCCTTTTAGGAAAATATACTTCAACTATTCGATTCGTATCAAATAAAAAATACTTCAGAATTGAATAGAAGTATCCAAAGAACATGCCTTATTTTTCAATAATACATATTTGTAGCAATAAAAGACTCTTGTTCCTCCCCGATATGATAAATTACAAATATCTATGATCTGCCTTCTCTATAAAGGACCCGAAATACCTTGCTTACGTATCATTGGAAAGTGCATTAACATAAATATGGCAGTAAGAAGAGGCAATACAAAAGTATGTAAACTATAAAAACGAGTCAAAGTGGACTGGCCCACACTAGCACTTCCACGTAATAATTCTACCAAAGGCGATCCTATTATAGGAATAGCTTCAGGTACGCCTGTTACAATTTTTACTGCCCAATAGCCAATTTGGTCCCGAGGTAAGGAATAACCAGTTACGCCAAAAGATGCGGTCAATACAGCCAGAACTACCCCTGTAACCCAAGTTAATTCGCGGGGTTTTTTAAAACCCCCCGTAAGATACACACGAAATACGTGCAAGATCATCATTAGAACCATCATACTTGCTGACCATCGATGAACTGATCGAATTAACCAACCAAAGTTGGCCTCAGTCATTATGTATTGAACAGAGGAAAAAGCCTCTGTAACAGTTGGACGATAGTAAAAGGTCATAGCAAAACCCGTAGCTACTTGTACTAAAAAACAAGTCAGCGTAATCCCCCCTAAACAATAAAATATATTGACATGAGGAGGAACATATTTACTAGTTATATCATCTGCAATCGCTTGAATCTCGAGACGTTCCTCGAACCAATCATATACTTTATTGAGATAGGTAAACCAAGAAAGATTCCCCCTCTTAGAGCCGTATATGAAAATTTCATCTCGTACGGCTCAAGCCGAAACACACAAATACTGGTTTCAACGGATTAGGTAAACCAAGAAAGATTCCCCCTCTTAGAGCCGTATATGAAAATTTCATCTCGTACGGCTCAAGCCGAAACACACAAATACTGGTTTCAACGGATATGGAATAGAGAGTTTCAAACTTCTTGTGGCTTAGCCACTTGACTCGATTTGACCCAAAGATACGAAGTAAGAAAAATCCGGAATCTCTTCTTTGTGATGATAATGCCAAGAAATACAATATCGAGTTGGCTCATCTATCTTTCTTTATGTTAATCGTGACAGGCCTCTTGAATCTTCTCTTCCCTATTTTTTTTTTTTTTTTTTGATAGGAATTCTCTTGTTGAGACCCTATGAATCAATTGAAACCTCAGATTCATACTAGAACCACGATGATTTAAGAAAACCAAAGCTAAACTCAAAGGATTTCTGAGTAAAAACCATTTGATCATCACTTCTTCAATGAATGTAATAACTCAACAAAATCTATAGAAAGAGGTTTCTTTCGGAAGTATGAAGGAAAAAATTGTTTGATTTAGAAAAGACCTATTTCCCGATTTCCATTTTTTTTTTAATCCGGTTGCGAGGTCTGAATAATAGGTATGAATCATAGTTCAAATATTTCTTTTCTTGATCTATTCTATATAGTCCGTGCTCCAGAGACTAGAATCAATATCTGACGAGGTAGAATCATCTTGATAGAGATGACAGGTCCATTCTCTGTATTATCAATAGGATCAATTATAACAAGTCACACGCTCATATTCCGGAAATGAAATATCGAAACAAATAAATTTCACGATCGAACTACCAGAATGGTCTATAAATCCAAGTCTTAGGTAATCTTAAGTTGAAGTATTAAGAATCTTAAGCATTAAATAAGTATAAGTAAAATAATCTTTTTGATTGAAAAACTAGGACTTACTAGTTTTTATGAACTAATTCATTGAAATTCCATCCAGTAAAACAGATGAATTATAAATTTCTAAAATAATAGATAGAAATATTGCAAATAGAGCCATTGCAACTCCCATAAGTGGTGTAGTCCCCCACCCTGGAGCTACTTTTCCATATTCCGAATTCAATGGTTTCAATAAACTCCCTATGCCAGTTGATCTTGGCCCAGATCTAGAACTACTCTCAACGGTTTTTGTAGCCATAAATCCTCTTTCATCATGGGTTTAAATCTGTTGACTTTGTATACCATTCTGTTGTAGTTGTAAATAAACAACATTATCGTGATCCTTTGTGATCTTGAAATTATTGAAAAATGGAAACAGCAACCCTAGTCGCCATCTCCATATCCGGTTTACTTGTAAGCTTTACTGGGTATGCCTTATATACCGCTTTTGGGCAACCCTCTCAAAAATTAAGAGATCCCTTCGAAGAACATGGGGACTAGTTGAAGTAATGAGCTCCAATATTAATATGGGGGCTCATTACTTCAATGGAAATAATGAAAAATCATTTCATTTTTTTAGTTGGAACTTTAGGTGGTTCTCGAAAAAAGATAGCGAAAAAAATTATCCCTAAAGTCGAAACTAAGAGGAATATATAAACCAATGCTTCCATAGATTCGATCGTGGTTTACAATTATAGCTTCCACACCTATTCATTTTGGATTATTTACTAAAGAAATTCGAATTTGAGATTTACAATTTACTATTACTAACTATTACTATTACTATCTATATAGTCTGTATATATAGATATAGTCATTCATATCTTATTACTATTCGATTATATTCTATTTCGAATTTTTCTATATTATTCTATTTATACATAAAAATATAGAAAAAAAAAAAATAAATATATCAAATATAATGAAATATTATTTATATACTCTAAATATCTAAATACTAGAATAAAAGAAAAAATAGAGAAAAGAAAAAATAGAGGCAAAAGATGGCAAAGGAATTTTGTATCAGACTACTTGTCTCCTTGTAGTTGGATCTCCAAGTTTTTGGAATGCTCCAAATTCCACTTGAGCATCCAAATCTGGATCAATACCGGCAAAAACATCTCTGAACAAGGTTCTGGCGCCGTGCCAAATGTGTCCGAAAAAGAAAAGCAAAGCAAACGTAGCATGCCCAAAAGTGAACCAACCCCTTGGACTACTACGAAAAACACCATCGGATTTCAAAGTAGCCCGGTCTAATTCAAAAATCTCACCTAATTGGGCACGTCTAGCATATTTTTTCACAGTAGCAGGATCACTATAAATGACTCCATTGAGTTCTCCACCACAGAATTCAACAGTTACCCCTACTTGTTCAACACTATACTTGGATTCTGCCCTTCTAAAAGGAACATCGGCCCTCACAATTCCGTCTCCATCTACCAAAACTACCGGAAATGTTTCAAAAAAGGTAGGCATACGACGTACAAAGAGTTCACGCCCTTCTTTATCTCTAAATATGGGGTGCCCCAACCACCCAACAGCTATTCCATCCCCATTATCCATTGAGCCTGCTCTGAATAATCCCCCTTTCGCCGGATTATTACCAATGTAATCGTAAAAAGCTAATTTTTCGGGAATTTTAGACCAAGCTTCCGATAAGCTCAAATTTTCGGCTAGTCCGGCCCCAACTCTTCGATATATTTCTTGTTGGAAGTACCCCTGATCCCACTGATAACGAGTGGGACCAAATAATTCGATTGGAGTAGTTGCTGAACCATACCACATAGTTCCAGCAACTACGAAAGCTGCAAAAAAAACAGCAGCAATACTACTGGAAAGCACAGTTTCAATATTACCCATGCGTAATCCTTTGTATAAACGTTGAGGCGGACGGACACTAAGATGGAATAGACCCGCTAATATGCCCAATGTACCTGCTGCAATATGATGAGAAGCTATTCCCCCCGGAACAAAAGGATCAAAACCTTCCGCACCCCACGCTGGATTTACAGATTGTACTTTTCCCGTTAATCCATAAGGATCAGACACCCATATACCAGGACCATATAATCCTGTTACATGAAATGCACCAAAGCCAAAGCAAGCAACTCCTGAGAGAAATAAATGAATTCCAAAGATCTTGGGCAAATCCAAAGAAGGTTTTCCCGTACGTTCATCACAGAATATTTCTAGGTCCCAATACACCCAATGCCAGATAGCTGACAAGAAGCACAAGCCAGAAAACAAAATATGTGCTCCTGCCACGCCTTCATAACTCCAAATGCCCGGATTCATTATAGTTCCTCCCGATATATTCCAACCCCCCCACGAATTGGTTATTCCTAAACGAGTCATGAAGGGTATAACGAACATGCCTTGTCTCCACATTGGATCAAGAACAGGGTCAGAGGGATCAAAAACCGCTAATTCATATAGAGCCATCGAGCCGGCCCAACCAGAAACTAGAGCTGTATGCATTATATGGACAGAAAGTAATCGACCGGGATCATTCAATACAACGGTATGAACACGATACCAAGGCAAACCCATGTAAATACCCCTTTCTGAAAAAGAAATAGACATTATGTAACTTTATCGCATTGGAAAAGACTAGACCGTGTATTTCACCTGTTTGGTAGATTTTTTATAGTAAAGGATGAATATTTATTTGTATTCCCTTCTTTTTATTTTTAATGAAATAGAATTCTTTCTATTTCTTTCTATTTAGAAGAACAAATAGAAACAGATCTTATTCTATACCCAATAAGTACCAATACGCAATGGGAGGATTTTTAGGGAAAAAAATGCATAGATACTTTTTTAGAATTCGAAATCATTCGAACAATCGGCTGATCCCATCGATCCCCTTCGTTACAATCTTTCTTTATTCATTCTGTATTCCTCTATGAACCTTCCAGTTCTATATATATATACTTATATATACTATAAGTCTAGCTAGATAAGAATATTAAGTTCTATTTTAGAGAATCTAAATAAGATTCTAAATAGAAAGAAGATTAAAAGATATAAAAATAGAATATAAGAAGAATATAAGAATAGAAAAGAAAGAGAAAAAATGATGAAGACAATAAAACCATGGTTACGTTTCCATATTAAAGTAAAATATAGTACTTCATTTTTTTCTTTATCTTAATGCCCCTTGGTGTTCCAAAAGTACCTTTTCGGAGTCCTGGAGAGGAAGATGCAGCTTGGGTTGACGTATAGTGCGACTTGTCAGACAGATTGGTCATATGGTATTTCTCCGTTATCTCCCTCGATCGAGTATTCTCTGTTTCGCCCAATCCAATAAATATATATTCATTTATTGAACCATCAATAATTCGGAGCGTGAAGCACAATAATTCCTACTGGGGATCAATATTATCAATTAAAATAATTGATGGTTTACTTGGACTGATAAAAGAAAGTATCCAGGCTCCGTTCAAAGAATACCAAATTGTAAATGGTAAGAGTAAAAGTAATAGAACGGGAGTGTAAATGTAGTAATTCTGAAATAAAGAATATAAAAAGAAAATAGAAATTTCATTAAATTCTTAATAATCTATTAAATTCATTATTAATGAAATAGAATATAACTTACTATAAGAGAATCTATTTTGTAGAATATTAGAATATATAATAATTACACGATTACTGCTTGTATCATAGACTATTATTATACTTACTATAGGGATAATCTTAAACTGCCTACCAATGGAGTAGTATGATGAATACATCGAATATTTTTTGGAAAGGTATGAAAAATTGAAAAAAAAAAAAAAAGAAGTGGTACTGGAATCATTTGACCTATATGCTCAAATGGAATTCGGGCAAATATTCCCCCGGAGTAGAACAAGAACCTAAAAGAATTGAAAGGGCCTTTCAGGAACAAGAAAATAACATCGTAATTTGAATTTCGATGAAACAATACATCAATGAGAGGTTAGTTCAATAAGTTCATAAAATTCTTTTTGATTTTCTACATTATAGAATATAGGGAAGGGGAAGGAGAGCAAAACTCATGTTAAAAAAAAAAAAAAAGAAATAGGATTGGAATCGACACATTGATTTTTTTTTCGCAATTCTTTCGAACCGTATGCATCCAAAGGTGCACGTACGGTTCCTCAGGGATACAATTTTGCCCTAATCAACCGACTTCATCGAGAAAGATTACTTTTTTTAGGCCAAGAGGTTGATAGCGAGATCTCGAATCAACTTGTTGGTCTCATGATATATCTCAGCATAGAAGATAATACTAGGGATCTTTATTTGTTTATAAATTCTCCAGGCGGATGGGTAATACCAGGAATAGCCATTTATGATACTATGCAATTTGTGTCACCGGATGTACATACAATATGTATGGGATTAGCCGCTTCAATGGGATCTTTCGTTCTGGTCGGAGGAGAAATTACCAAACGTCTAGCATTCCCTCACGCTTGGCGCCAATGAGTTTTTTTATTTGAGAAAAAAAAGAATACTATGCCTTCGCTGTATCGAATATGAATTAAATAAAGAATAAGTAATAATAGCATGGCAATTCGAGTTCGATATGAACAAACCTTTATTGTTTTTTTCTAACATGAGATTTTGTATCGAGATAGTAGTATGAAAGAAGGGTTATTCCCAATTTGATTTTATGTGTCAAGCAAGAGTCAATTTCAGCGTCACAAACCATTATTCTTCCACACCAGAAGTCTCTTTCTTATTTTTATGTTATGAGAGAAAGAGTTAAAAAAAATGGAAAAAATCATTTGATCCTTCTTGGATCCTATCAAAAAAAACTTTGGGATTGCTAATCCACAGACGAGATAAATATATAAAGCAACAGAACCATCATAGTATCTTTTTAACTACTACGAAAGGAAGGGTGGTAAATGGATCATTTAATGATTTGGATCGGATAGGTTCTATTTATTCTTTTCGATAGAATAGCTTCTATCGAAAAGATAAATTCCATTGCAGAGCCGTATGCAATGTACAAAAGATGCCCGTACGGTTGTTTAATTCTATTTTTTATTGTTCTTTTGATTCCCCCTTACTTTAATACTTTAACCCAATCGTGCAATATATAGATAGAAGAACCATTCATGATGTTATATCAATATCATCAGGGTTATGATTCACCAACCTGCTAGTTCTTTTTACGAGGCACAAGCAGGGGAATTTATTCTGGAAGCAGAAGAACTATTGAAGCTTCGCGAAACTCTCACAAAAGTTTATGTACAAAGAACGGGCAACCCTTTATGGGTTATATCCGAAGATATGGAAAGGGATGTTTTTATGTCAGCAACAGAAGCCCAAGCTCATGGCATCGTTGATCTTGTAGCGGTCGAAAATGATAATACTGGGGATTCCATATAAATATACGAATTCCTTTTAAAAATTGGAATTTCCCGTGTGAATAGAAATCATTCATAATCATCAACCATCAGGTTAAGATCGATCTAAACCAACCCGCTCTATTCTATCTAGAATGAGATTCTATAGACACGCCATGCCAACCATTAAACAACTTATTAGAAACGCACGACAGCCAATAAGAAATGTCACGAAATCTCCCGCTCTTCGAGGATGTCCTCAGCGTCGAGGAACATGTACTAGGGTGTATGTGCGACTCGTTCAGTTCAGATCATGAGTTTGAAAAATGTAAAAGTTTTTTACAGTATCAACGACCACTATCAATGAATTAGGATAGATATAGTGAAAGACGGCCTTTTAATTGACTAGTATCTAAAAATGAATATCTATAATCTACTTAATTATGTTATGAATTTATGGTTTCTATTGGTGCAAATCCAATCACTCTATTTGAGATGAGAAGGAATTCTCCATTGGTAACAAATAGTTATCCATTAAGCGGAGGAAAAAGGTTATGCTCCTATTCCTTTTCTTGAAAAAACGGACTAACAGGGTCAGCTACCTAGCCAACTTTCAGAATTAAATGCCGTCACTGTATGGATAGCTTTTTTGTGAAAAGGACTATTACTTTATAATTAGAATTGAAAAAAGAATTCTAATTGAAAAATGAATGGGTAGAGCCAAATAGAGCCAAAGAGTGTGAACTATACAAGTTCACGATAAAATTCGATGAAATGAAAGAAGAGGCTCCGGTGTATAGAGAGGACCTCACCGTTTCAGAAGTTACCATAGAAACGAGGAAACCCACTATTCTTTTTTATTTAGTAGCATTTTAATTTCTTATTTCCAGGCGAGATACCTTGAAGAAAGAAAAATCGTGGTCGGGAAGGTCATAGTCGCAAAAGCCATTGGAATTTATATTTTATATATCGGAAGAATCCGTTTTGTTATTAATCGACCGGAGGAAAAGGATGACTGAAAGAAGAGAAATCAATTAGTTATTCAAGAAGATTTCATTTGATTCAATGACCAGAGTTAAACGAGGATATACAGCTCGGAGACGTCGAAAAAAAATTCGTTTATTTGCATCAACCTTTATAGGGGCTCATTCAAGACTTACTCGAACAACTACTCAACAAAGAATGAGAGCTTTGGTTTCTTCTCATCGAGATAGGAGCAGGAAAAAGAGAGATTTTCGTCGTTTGTGGATCACTCGGATAAATGCGGTAACTCGTGAGGACAGGCTATTCTATAGTTATAGCCTATTCATCCACAATCTGTACAAGAGACAATTGCTTCTGAATCGTAAAATACTTGCGCAAATAGCCCTATCAAATAAGAATTGTTTTGATATTATTTCAAATAAAATCATTAATCAAAAATAAAAAAAGAAAAGAATACAAATCAAATAAAGGAATAAAAGAATCTTCATTATTATACAGGAAACAAGAATGATTGAAACAGGATTTCCCGGAGAATGGACTCCGGGAAGATAGAAGAAAAAGAAATGAAGATTTGAGTAGTAGGAATAAACGAACATCTTTCAAGAAAAAAAGATTTCTTTCCCATTTTTACTTTTTTATAATTTTAGAGTTTATAATACAAGAATCAAATCTGGATTCTAGTTTTTTTTCGAGAAAAAAATTCATATTAATATGAGCTTGAGTTCCGATTGGACTTTTGAAGAGTCTATCTATTTATTTTTGGTTCTAGGGATCGATTCCACTCTCTCCAATTGTTTCTCATTATTACGAAAAGGTAACAAAGATAAAATACGAGCTTGTTTTATAGCAATAGTAATTAATCGTTGTTGTTTCAAAGTTAACCTATTTGTCCGTCTAGATAATATTTTTCCTTGTTCACTAAGAAATCGACTAATTAAACTCATGTTTCTATAATCGATTCGATCCCCCGATCCGATTGGGGGTAAACGTCTACGAAAAGATCGCTTGGATTTACGAAAAGGTTGTTTGGATTTATCCATGGTTTGTTTATTCCTTCTATATATCTATATAAAATAATCTATAAAATAGAATACTTTTTTTTATTCATTTAATTAAGATTCGACCAAAATAGGATTTGGTTTGTATTATATATGTTAAGATGTAAAGTTCTTAGTCTTCCCACTACTTGTAAAAATCACACAAGCATTACGTTACATCTATTTCTTTATTTCCCCATGAATTGTATACTTTTGACAATAGCGACAAAATTTTCTAAATTCTAGTCGATTGGGTGTATTGTGTCGATTCTTTTGAGTAATATATCTAGAAATGCCCGGCGATTTTTTATTGACACCCTTTCGAACACAACAGGTACATTCCAAAATAACTATAATTCTAATATCTTTACCCTTGGCCATGAACCTCCTTTTCATTTTGGATCGACTTCACTTTAGAACTCTCTTCATTTTCTTTTTGATCCGAACCAAAGAAAAAGAAAAGAAAAAAGAATCTATATTCTATATCTATACTTTATTAACTATATTAATAAAAGTTATTAACTAGAAATGGAATTTGTAAATATTTTCTTTTTCTAATTCTAAATTCTAATAATTCGAATCACTTCTAAGTACTATAATCTAAAAAATAATTACTATTAAATTACTATTAATTAATATAACTATAAAGAAAAAGAGTCATATTCATTAATAGAATAATATTACGAATATCGTAATAATTAATTAATACAATTTTTTCTAACTAGGAATTCTTCCTATCCTAATCTCAGTATCTTCTTCTTCTTTCTATGTTAGAATTTCGTGGAACCGCCCCTAGACTGGATCCACATTTCCATTTATTTTCCAAAAAATTCTATCGTAGATTCACTGTATTTTGACTGAGGTTCGATACACTCTTTCTTCTTTGAGAATAGAAAAGAAAAAGGAGGCGAAATTGGAGCCATGTTACGTAGAATTGTATCTCAAATCTTCTTCATTTTTTCACAGATCAATAAAAGAATTCAATCAAGATGAAAAAAAGGGGAATGACAAGGCATCTGGAA